CTCGGCTGTTCCAATTCAAATTTTATCTCTACCGAATTTGAATATCAGAATAGCGGATATAGTCATAATTCAATGGGTCAGGTCCACTTCTTTTTTCCTTTGTTGATTTCGAATTTTTCCAATGAATTTGATTGGTATGTATAAGGAAAAATAAGGATCTCTGGTAATTCAAGAGGCGGATTAGGATTATTATTCATAATAATGAAAATTTACTGAACAAATGTTCCACTTTCTAACTAGAACTACTATGTACTCTAACTCAATATAATGATAACGTAGTATTCAGTTAGTTACTTTTTTTATTCTAAATAACAAACATATCTCTATTTTCTGAATACTATGTACTTTTCTGAAAAACCCCAAAGCCCCTTATCGGATTTGAACCGATGACTTACGCCTTACCATGGCGTTACTCTACCACTGAGTTAAAAGGGCTTATTTGATTAAATTTCCCAACGGGTCGCTATGTAGATAAAATATCTATATGCACATATATTATATACATAAGTATATGCACTAGACTCATAGTGGCTAGTGGCTTATTTTTAATAATCAAATGGATTTGCCTAGCAAGTCTAGGGTAAATTGTTTTAAGACCGATCCCAATTTATTTCATTGAAATGATTCCTATCAAAGCAAAATTGACTTTATTGATACATAACATGAACAGTTACCAATTCGACATAAAATAAATTTCAAGATCTTTCATCGAATCGTGTGATGAAGAGATCCCCTTGAACTCCATTTTTATAGAAGATTTTCAATAACTTGTTGATCTCGCTTAATAGATTTATTTTAATAGACTTATTGGTTGTTATTTTCCTGGTTTAGTGTGAGATAGAGATAAGGATATCTCGTCTTAACAATGAATGAAAGCAAAAAAAATAGAGCTGACCCCTCCCGTTTCTTTTCTGACCGACCAACCATTCTCTGAAAAAACCCTATCCCTAGTATTCTTTCTAGTACTTTGTTTGTATTTCTTTTTTTTTACAAGTCTTTATATTGACAATTTCAAAAAACTGATCATACTATGATCATAGTATGAGGGCAGTTGAGCAAGTTAGCCCCCATCGTCTAGTGGTTTAGGACACCTCTCTTTCACGGAGGCAGCGGGGATTCGAATTCCCCTGGGGGTAGGGTACTACGAAAGGAAGTTGATCATGGATTACCACTAAGCCTAAAATGGATTCTTCCTGGGTCGATGCCCGAGTGGTTAATGGGGACGGACTGTAAATTCGTTGGCAACATGTCTACGCTGGTTCAAATCCAGCTCGGCCCAATAATTCGACAATCTACCATGAGATGGTATAACCCACCTTGTCCTGCAGAGATACCGCATACGAAGCTAAAAAAGAAGAAAATCTTCTGCTAGATCCCTTATTTTCCTGGGATTGTAGTTCAATTGGTCAGAGCACCGCCCTGTCAAGGCGGAAGCTGCGGGTTCGAGCCCCGCCAGTCCCGACGGATCCAATAAATACATCTATTCATTTCACCCTTTCATAGAACATAGAAAGGGTATCGGGGGGAATAATTTCATTCCCAAGAAAAAAGGAGTCTTTCTTTCTTTTTTCTTTCCTATGTTTTCCGTTTCGCGTTTATTGTTTCTTTAGATTTGTAACTATGTGACTAATCGAAGTGGAAAGGCAATCTGATGATCCTTCATCAGAGGATTATCCAAGCAAGACGCAAGATAAGTCATAGAAAAAAACAAGGAAACGGATAATAAATACAAAGAATTTTGGATTAATTGGTTCAGAAATCCAAATTCTTTTTTGGTATGGATAAAAGAACTTCCTATGTTATACTATTCAAGTCTCGACTGACTACGAGTTGATTTGATAGATCAGATATTGTTATTCATGATATTGATTCCATTCAAGATCATCGAGAGGTAATTCATTCATTGAATTTACAGACGAAAGATTTATCATCTCTATGGGATTAAATCCCGAGTTATTGCGAAGTAAAAAAACCGATGCTATTATGGAAGTAAATATTCTTGCATTTATTGCTACTGCACTATTCATTCTAGTTCCTACCGCGTTTCTACTTATCATTTATGTAAAAACAGTTAGTCAAAATGATTAATTCAATTGAATTTTCAAATTCATTTGAATAAAACTTTCCTTATGAGTTCTTATCAAAAATTGACGAAGTTAAATGAAAAGGATTCAAATTTAGCGTCTTAACTTAAATGAAAGGAGCGGACTTTAATCGGCAGTATTCTATTAATTTGATAGTATGGTAACAAAGAAATAGATGAATCCTTCTTTCTACTTCTTTCTACCATACTATCGATCTCTTATTCTATAAAGTTTTAATCTAGAATAAAGCTAGATTCTATAGATCAATCTACAACATTTTGTTCATGTAATATATTCTATTAATTTCATATATTGTATGGAATTGACATAACATATTGTATAGAATTGACATAACACCCAATTCTATTTATTTGCTACATCTATTTGTTCCGATCAATCTGAGATAATTCTTATCTTAGAATTCTAATTCCTTTTCCTAATAAGGAAGAGGAAACCTCACTTATTTTTAACGCCCAAACCGTGATATGAAAAAAGTTGATAAAGGATAAATCCCCTTTATAATATAAGATTAGAAACCAAGTGATAAATGCCCAATATGTGACTCGTCCGAAGCAAGATCTTATTATTGCATATGCATAGTCATAACTACTATAATATCATTTCTCATAGAAAGTTCGTATACACTTAACAAAACCACTTGTTCTTTGAACAGTAAAAAGGAAAAGCAAAGCAATCAAACAAAAAAAGGGGTCCGGCCTTCCTCAGTATCCATCTATAAAGATGGTAAGAGTCGATTCCATTGATTGAAATAGAAAATTTCGGAAGGATCTTAGGTTAGAATAAACTAATCATCTGAATCCCCTTCTTTTCGAAATACAAACAGGGAAATCACTCAAATATCTCTTTGATTGAAAGAGTATGATTCATATCATAGATTACTCCATTTGACTCCACTGAAATTCGAAATTCAGATATTTTGATTTTAAATAGTTCAAAACGCGTTGCAGAACGATCTATAAAACAGTGATACGGTTTGATTCCTCAACTCAATTTAGTAGTACTTCTAGAGCCCACTTCTTCCCCACACTACGAGTGAAAGGGAAAATGTAAAGATTACCATTAAAGCAGCCCAAGCGAGACTTACTATATCCATGTGAATTATGTCTCCTATCTCTATAAAAACAAAGGAATTATTCCTCACTAATAATAGTGGAATCAATGGTGCAGAGTCAAAAAAAGGGGATTTTGACCGAACACTATTGAGAAACCAATATTGAGAAACCAATCTGATTCTAATTTCGAATCGGGAAAGATTAAACACAAGCAAAATATCCCAAGGGAATGGGAACATGTGAATAATAAGGCCTATCTTCTTTTTTGTTGACCCTCATAAGTAAAAACGGAAAGGGAGAAATCATTATCTAGTACAGACCTCTATTTCCCCTAATCCCTACCCCCTTTCCCGATTATCTCTAAGGGGTAGGGGGCTTGACTAGGGGTTATCAAAAAAAAATTATTTATTCTTTCTAAAAAAAAATTATCCATATCGAATCGAATATTGATTGGATATCCCGGCGTTCATCTTGCAAGTCCGTCATATATAACGAAACTTCCGTCCCTTTCCAAAATTCTAAATGGAATCAGATTTCTTAGCAGGCTCTACAATCTAATCCAAGATCCAATCATTAGACAGTCCCTTAATAATAGAAGGGAATCATAAAGTCTTGAAAGCTCGCTACTATATAATAGATATAATAGATTATAATATTTCCTTGAATCCTAGATGCGAACGAGGATTCACAACCTTTTCTGTTCGAAAAACCTCAGACCAAATGTTTAGAATCAAACAAAGTATCAACAGTCTCTTTCCTCTGTTTCTACCGGAGAATAATTCTCCGAGTTATATCAGCAGAACAGAAGAAAAGAAGAGATTTCGGGTTTTTTGTTTGATCAGGCGACACCCGGATTTGAACTGGGGAAAAAGGATTTGCAGTCCCCCGCCTTACCACTCGGCCATGTCGCCAAAATGATACAAAAATATTCTCGGATTACTGAATTTTTATTGTACTTGCATTTTTAGTCCTGTTTTCCTTAATCCTTTTCCTAAAATAAGCACCCCCCCCCCTTTTTTTTTATTTTAATTTTTTTTGTTTTAGATTTGATCCATTCCTTCGATTGATTCTAGAGTATCTCAAAATCCACAATGCTAAAAACATTCTCTCGCTTTTCTATTGAAAAATCACATGTGGATTTTCAGCCAACAAATTGGAACCATTAACTATTGCTTATGCTTACTTCGAATTCATGAACGCTTCTGGAGATTTGAATCTCGAAATTGTGTTTTCCTAATAACATACACAAGAAAATATAAATTGAGATAAAACTAATCAGTATTTATTTTTTTTTTAATCAAAAAATCATTCTCAAATTCAATTATAACAAAATATATTAGTCTATGTAAACCCCAGAACATAAATCACAGATAACTATTAGTTAGATATGTTGTCGATAGGGAATTATCATAAAATCATTCTACTTCATTTTTGCATTGAATAGATATTTTCGTTTGATAAAGCACGACCCGGGCTGTCCTGAATAGAAGGTACTAAAATAAAAGAGAAGCCGGATATTATAGCCATCCACGTACGTGTTTAATAAATGCAACCCTTCTTATAATACACTTTATACATTTCCAATGGTATTCTACTCAAAAATCCGTAAAGTACAAATATCTCTCTTCTCTGCGAATCGTTTTTTGAACAACGAAATTCATCGGTTAAAGGCTCAAAAAAGGAATTCTATATTGTTTCTTATTTTTGTGTCTTTATCTCCCAAATACGGAATCTTTTTATTTTTATCAAATTCGAATATGTAATATTATATAATTATATAATTTGAATCATTTGATTTTTCTTTTGTCTATACAAAACCCTATAAACCTTAATAGGTGTAAGT